CTGGTACAAATAGCATAAAGAAATGTAACCAACGTTTATTGGAAAAAGCAACCCCAAAGATTTGGGACCAAAAGCGGTTAGCGGTGACCATTGAATAAGTCTCTTCGGCTTGGGTTGGGTTAAAAGCACGGAATGTATTTGCACCGTCACCATCTTCAAATAAAGTATTTTCTACGGTAGCACCATGAATAGCACATAGCAGAGCGGCACCTAATACCCCGGCAACTCCCATCATATGAAATGGGTTCAACGTCCAATTATGAAACCCTTGGAAGAAGAGGATGAATCGAAATATAGCTGCTACGCCAAAACTGGGTGCAAAGAACCAACCAGACTGACCTAATGGATAAATCAGGAATACAGAAACAAAAACAGCAATTGGACCAGAGAATGCGATTGCATTATAAGGTCGCAATTGAACGGATCGAGCAAGCTCGAATTGACGTAACATGAAACCTATTAGTCCGAAAGCACCATGGAGAGCAACAAAAGTCCACAGACCGCCTAATTGACACCAACGAGTGAAATCCCCTTGTGCTTCAGGGCCCCATAGTAACAACAAAGAATGTGCTAAACTATTCGCGGGGGTAGAAACTGCAGCGGTTAAGAAATTGCAACCTTCCAAATAGGAACTGGCTAATCCATGGGTATACCATGAAGTTACAAAAGTTGTACCTGTGAACCAACCTCCTAAAGCGAAATAAGCACAAGGAAAGAGCAATAGGCCGGACCAACCCACAAAAACGAAACGGTCCCTCCGTAACCAATCATCCATAATATCAAATAAATCTTTTTCTTCTTTGGTAAATCTACCAAGGGCTATAGTCATAGTGATCCTCCTATTCAACTACTTCAACCATTTACGAACACCTCATATAATTTTCAGGGCATATGAATAGTTCGAGTATCTATGGACAAGTTCTCGATCAATGCCCCTTACAACGGGTTTCGAAGATACAAATTATTAACATTTTTTTCTATTGGGCCACAAAACGATCTAGGTCAAATCTATGAACTTAATTCGATTAGTCCTTACTATATAACTATTTGAACCAGAATTATTCTATCCTATTTCTATCCTATAACTAATATTACAGAGCATATCTTTATAAGGGAAAGGGATCAAAGCAAAAAAATCCCCATTTTTCCACGACCCTAAATTAAATATTAAATAATGCTAAAATTAAATATTAAATAATGATAGGCTGGAAATAAAGCCCCCTTTTTTTTCGCATTTGTTCTCTATTGCATTGGCGGAACAGCAAAACAATATCTGATTCTGAAATCAAGGAAGGAGATTGAAAATACATTTTGAAATCAACTTAAACTTATTTATTTATATATATGTTAAACTTATTTATTTACTTATTTATTTATATATATGTTAAACTTATTTATTTATATATATGTTATATATGTAATATGTAGTGTAGCGGAAAAGAGTAGCGATTTCTTTGTTTTCTTTGTGTAGAGCATTCAGTCAGTAACAAGAAGATGAAATTAAGAAATATCGATCAATTTTTGCTTTGCGTGGTCAAAGAAAAACCCACAATAGCAATATCTATATGAAGTAATATATATTATATGCTGTGTATGTATTATGTATGATATATAATATATATATGATATAGAATATATAGAATTTAAATATCAGAATAGCTGACATAGTCATGATTCAATGGGTCAGATCCACTTACTTTTTCTTTATTTATAATTTTATAGTGGGTTTGTTTTATAGGAACACTGGAAAAGCAGGAATACTTTAGTTTAACGATTAACAAAACAATTTGATATCTAGAATATTTATGTATCAAGTCAAGACAAAATGAATAATGAGACATGAAGAAAGAGGGTTACTATGTCACTACGGAATAGACTCTCCCTAATAAAGACAATTAGTCATTATTAAAATGAATAAATTTCAACTTTATAACTATGACCCATAATATATAAATAATATAATGAGAATTCATTATAATGGTGGTTATCTTTTTTTTTTTTTTTACTATTAACAATGGAAAACAAATAGTAAGACTTGAGTTTGGTGAAAAGCCCTTTATCGGATTTGAACCGATGACTTACGCCTTACCATGGCGTTACTCTACCACTGAGTTAAAAGGGCCTGGTTATTAAATTTAAAAATTAAATAATTTTATTTTATTATGAGTCTACTGCATATATTATCTATTATCTATATAATATATATTTATCTATATAATATATATTTATCTATATAATATATATATTATTATATAGATATAATAGACATATCTATACATAACGCATAAGAACTCATTATCAACTAAGATATTTTCTTCAATCATGTGTCATGTTATGAGGGGATTCATACCCCGAGCCAAATTCCATAAAAAAAATGTCTATCGTTTTTGAATTTTTTGGGTTAGTATGAGATAGTGATAGGCATATCTCATCTTTTCTGTCGGCTCAAGCACTACTCTAACTGAGGGAATCCTATACTCTAATTTTGTTTCATTAATCTATTATATAATATTATGTTATGAATAGCATGGAGGGGTAATGCATTTATCAACCATCAAATAAAATTTTTATTCTATTATCTATTAATATTAAATTCTAGTTAAATCACAACTATAAACTATATTAATAATAATATAAGAATATGATAATAATATGCATTGCATAATAATATATATGTATGTATATTTATACACATAATATATATGTGTATATAATATATATATTATGTATATTTATATGTATGTATATTTATAACAATAATATGCTATACATTGTATTTGTACTATAAAAGATATTATATTATCTATTGCATTGTATATTAATATATTATATATGGATATATTTATGTAGATTTATGGATATATTTATGTAGATTAAGAATTTAAATTCTTAAGTAGAAAACTATTTTGATCTAGATTATATAATCTATTATAATTAGATTTTGTTATATTGTATATTGACAATACCAAAAACTGATCATACTATCAGCATAGTATGCTGATGGTCGGGCGGATATGCCCCCATCGTCTAGCGGTTCAGGACATCTCTCTTTCAAGGAGGCAGCGGGGATTCGACTTCCCCTGGGGGTAGGGTACTACGAAAGGAAGTTGATGATGGATTATCACTAAACCTAGAATTAATTCTTCCTGGGTCGATGCCCGAGCGGTTAATGGGGGCGGACTGTAAATTCGTTGGCAATATGTCTACGCTGGTTCAAATCCAGCTCGGCCCAATAATTCGCCGCTCCATTGAATATGATTTAACCATTTTAATTTGTCTTCCAGAAATAGAAATGCCTTATCCGTAGAAATAAAGATCAACTGTTTTTTTGATCTATCCATACTATAACTATATTTTATTTTTATCATTAAGAATTTCATTATTATTATTTTTTTTTTTGCAATAAAAAACCATATGATATCAGTATATAATTTTTGTCTCTGTTACAACACGACGAATAGAATATTCTTATGAAACCATAAAGAATATGTATGCCATAACCTCGCTGGGATTGTAGTTCAATTGGTCAGAGCACCGCCCTGTCAAGGCGGAAGCTGCGGGTTCGAGCCCCGTCAGTCCCGAACTAGGATCCGATGGATTTATCAATTCATCTCCCACTTTTTACAGAAAAGTGGGACAGGAAGCAAGATCTAATCTTTTGTTTTTTGTTTCACATTGATATTTTGATATTTATCATCAGACAAATGAAATGCGGAAATTTCCATTTTTTACACTACAGATAGTAATACTTAAGTAAGTATAAGGAAGAAGGTAGGTTATAGAAAAAAAAGAATGGAAAAGGACGAAAGGATTCTATATTGGAATTGGATTAAAAATAGAATTTTTAATTTAGTATGGATAAAAGGTCTTCCTATGTTATATTATTAAATTCTCGACAATTAATTGATTTGATAGATTAGATATATTGTTATTCATAATATTTTTATCCGTTTGGCATCATCAGGATACAATTAACCTATTGAATTTACAGAAGTTAAAATTTATCATCTCTATGGGATTAGATCCCGAGTTATTGCGAAACAAAAAAATAAGATTATGGAAGTCAATATTCTCGCATTTATTGCTACTGCACTGTTTATTCTAGTTCCTACTGCTTTTTTACTTATCATCTATGTAAAAACAGCCAGTCAAAATAATTGACTTTAATCAAACTCGAATTATTAGTTCTTGTCAATAATTGAAGATAATGATGAGATAGTGTGTAGAAAGAACTATAGATATAGATATTTATATTATATTTCTACACACTATCCGATATTATATACAGATTTACATTTACAGTATAATATAGGCTTTCTTTACTTTATATAATCTTTACTTTATATAATATAAATATATATCAATTTACAATTATGGTAGTGCTTCTAGAGTCCACTCCTCCCCCATACTACGAGCGAAAGGGAAAATGTAAAGACTACCATTAAAGCAGCCCAAGCGAGACTTACTATATCCATGTAAATTATGTCTCCTATCTCTATCAAGGAATTATTCCACTATGATTATTGATCAATAATCATAGTGGAATCAACGTAAAAGAGTCAAAATGGGATTCTGATTTAAAGCGATTGATTAACCAAATCCAATGAAGCTAATCGTAACAAATTCTCTATTATTGTATAGGATTTTCGGTAGAAGCGAGCAATAAGTACGATACATACACCCTTTTCCTTTCTTTAGACGATTTTGAAGATATCAATATAAAATTTGAAGATATCAATATAAAAGGAGTTCTTCTAATGTACTAATGTAAAAGATGTAGAAATAATAAGACCTATTGTTTCTTTTGTTACCTTTTGTATAAGCAAAAGAGATAAATTATATATATAGATATAAAAGATATAAAAAAATCTCTATACTATAAAGACAGATAACTATCTTAATAGGACCTCCATTTCCTAATTTATTTGATTCAATGGATGAATTAAAGAATTAAATAAATGAACCGAACCCATTATTAATATTAAATTAATAATTAATAAGTGCAGCAACCTTCACTTCATCCACTTCATCCTATTGGATTGGTACGGGGTGGGTCCACCATATGCTGAGAAAAAAAGACAGTCTTTTTTTGTCTTTTCTAAAACTTACGGATTCTAAAGGTCAAGTTAAAGTATTGACATACCTAGTTCTTTGCGTCTGCTTCTGCGAAGCAAGAATTAGCCAAGTTGAATTAGCAGAATAATAATAATAGATTCCAATTTGTCAATCAGGCGACACCCAGATTTGAACTGGGGATAAAGGATTTGCAGTCCCCCGCCTTACCACTTGGCCATGTCGCCAAATCCGATCCAAAATAAAATATGGATTAAAATATTATTTATACTCTATTACTAAATTAATAATTATTTACTTTTTTTATCTGGAATCCCATTGTACTTAATCCCTTTCCAAATATGAATCCCTTTTTTTTTCTTTCAAAGAAAAAAAGGAGTTTGCAGTAACCATTTACCTAATTTACTTTGAATTATTGAACTCAATTTGTATCTTGTTTTTCCTTAATCTTAATAGCATAAGAAAAGCAAATAGATTTATGACTAATTAGTATCAATTATTTTCAATCTCAATTTTGAATTATAACACTATATATGTGTATATGTAAACCCTAAAACAGAAATTGTTACACAGAACAGAGGATCTCTCTTATTTTATGCCCATATTCCTATAGAGAATCAGTGTGTTTAAATTTTTAATTCTCATATATTTTAATTCTCATATATATAGAATGGGAAAGGAAAGTGGATTGAACCCTGAATCCATATAGTGATTTTTTTTATTCCATCTGATCATATTATCATAATAATAGGGATAAATTGGATCCATTTTGATATTCTATTCTATACAAAGACAAAGACTCCATAAGTGTAATGTAAGTATTAAGTAGCATAATCTTTGTTTTTTCAGGAATGTTTTATTAATTCATTCCATTTATACCTGTCGCAAATTTTAACTTGCGTCGAAAATACTCTTTATTCTTACGTCTCGTTTCCGTTCATACATATGAAATAGAGATATGGAGTTGGTTAAAATTTCATGTGATTCAGTAAACAGAATAGACATTCCATTATTGGCTCACTCTTCATCGAACTAACCTAATCATACGAGTCGATTTAGCAATGATGGAATTTTTTCGATAAAGAGGAAACTTAAGATTAAGATGCTTCGGAAGAAAAATGAGGGAATGTCCACAATACCTGGATTTAATCAGATACAATTTGAGGGATTTTGTAGGTTCATTAATCAGGGCTTGACGGAAGAATTTCATAAGTTTCCAAAAATTGAAGATACAGATCAAGAAATTGAATTTCAATTATTTGTGGAAAGATATCAATTGGTAGAACCCTTGATAAAAGAAAGAGAGTCTGTATATGAATCACTCACATATTCTTCTGAATTATATGTACCCGCGGGATTAATTTGGAAAAGTGGTAGAAATATACAAGAACAGACTGTTTTTATTGGAAACATTCCCCTAATGAATTCCCTGGGCACCTCTATAGTAAATGGAATATACAGAATTGTAATCAATCAAATATTGCAAAGTCCCGGTATTTACTATCGTTCCGAATTGGACCATAACGGAATTTCTATCTATACCAGTACTATAATATCAGATTGGGGAGGGAGATTAGAATTAGAAATTGATAGAAAAGCAAGAATATGGGCTCGCGTGAGTAGGAAACAAAAAATATCTATTCTAGTTCTATCATCGGCTATGGGTTCAAATCTAAAAGAAATTCTAGATAATGTTTGTTATCCCGAAATTTTCTTGTCTTTCTTGAATGATAAGGAAAAAAAAAAGATTGGGTCAAAAGAAAATGCAATTTTGGAGTTTTATCAACAATTCGCTTGTATAGGCGGGGATCCGGTATTTTCTGAGTCCTTATGTAAGGAATTACAAAAGAAATTTTTTCAACAAAGATGTGAATTAGGAAGGATTGGTCGACGAAATATGAACTGGAGATTAAATCTTGATATACCTCAGAACAATACATTTTTGTTACCACGAGATATATTGGCTGCTGCGGATCATTTGATCGGAATGAAATTTGGAATGGGTATACTTGACGATATGAATCACTTGAAAAATAAGCGTGTTCGTTCTGTAGCAGATCTGTTACAGGATCAATTCGGATTGGCTCTTGTTCGTTTAGAAAATGCGGTTCGAGGAACTATATGTGGGGCAATTCGGCATAAATTGATACCGACTCCTCAAAATTTGATAACTTCGACTTCATTAACAACCACTTATGAATCTTTTTTTGGCTTACATCCCTTATCTCAAGTTTTGGATCGAACTAATCCATTGACACAAATCGTTCATGGGCGAAAATTGAGTTATTTAGGTCCTGGAGGATTGACAGGGCGAACTGCTAATTTTCGGATACGAGATATTCATCCTAGCCACTATGGGCGTATTTGCCCAATTGATACGTCCGAAGGAATCAATGTTGGTCTTATTGGATCCTTAGCTATTCATGTGAGGATTGGTCATTGGGGGTCCATAGATAGTCCATTTTTTGAAATATCATCAAAAGAAACACAGATGGTTTATTTATCCCCAAGTAGAGATGAATATTATATGGTAGCAGCAGGAAATTCTTTGGCCTTGAATCGAGGTATTCAAGAGGAGCAAGTTGTTCCAGCTCGATATCGCCAAGAATTCCTGACTATTGCATGGGAACAGATTCATCTTAGAAGCATTTTTCCCTTCCAATATTTTTCTATTGGAGCTTCCCTTATTCCTTTTATCGAGCATAATGATGCAAATCGGGCTTTAATGAGTTCTAATATGCAACGCCAAGCGGTTCCCCTTTCTCGGCCCGAGAAGTGCATTGTTGGAACTGGGCTAGAACGCCAAACGGCTCTGGATTCGGGACTTTCCACTATAGCTGACCACGAGGGAAAGATCGTTTATACTGATACTCACAAGATTGTTTTTACAAGTAATGGGGACACTATAAGCATTCCATTAGTTATGTATCAACGTTCCAACAAAAATACTTGTATGCATCAAAAAACTCAGGTTCAACAGGGTAAATGTATTAAAAAAGGACAAATTTTAGCAGATGGTGCGGCTACAGTTGGGGGAGAACTCGCTTTAGGCAAAAACGTATTAGTAGCTTATATGCCGTGGGAAGGTTACAATTCTGAAGATGCAGTACTAATTAGCGAACGTCTGGTATATGAAGATATTTATACTTCTTTTCATATCCGAAAATATGAAATTAAGACTCATGTGACAAGCCAAGGCCCTGAAAGAATTACTAAAGAAATACCACATTTAGAGGCTAATTTACTTCGCAATTTAGATAGAAATGGAGTTGTGAGGCTTGGATCCTGGATAGAAGCAGGTGATATTCTAGTAGGGAAATTAACGCCTCAGACAGCGAACGAATCGTCGTATGCCCCAGAGGATAGATTATTACGAGCCATACTTGGCATTCAAGTATCCACGGCAAAAGAAACTTCTCTAAAACTACCTATAGGCGGAAGGGGCCGAGTTATTGATGTGAGATGGATCCAGAAAAGGGGGAGTTCCAGTTATAATCCGGAAATGATTCGTGTATATATTTCACAAAAACGTGAAATCAAAGTAGGTGATAAAGTAGCTGGAAGACATGGGAATAAAGGTATCATTTCAAAAATTTTGCCTAGACAAGATATGCCCTATTTGCAAGATGGAACACCTGTTGATATGGTTTTTAACCCATTAGGAGTCCCCTCACGAATGAATGTGGGACAGATATTTGAATGCTCGCTTGGGTTCGCAGGGGATCTGCTAAAGAGACATTATAGAGTAGCACCTTTTGATGAGAGATATGAGCAAGAGGCTTCGAGAAAACTAGTGTTTCCTGAATTATATGAAGCCAGTAAGCAAACAAAAAAACCATGGGTATTTGAACCCGAGTACCCGGGAAAAAGCAAAATATTTGATGGAAGAACAGGAGATCCTTTTGAACAACCTGTTCTAATAGGAAAGTCCTATATCCTAAAATTAATTCATCAAGTTGATGATAAAATCCATGGGCGTTCCAGTGGCCCTTACGCACTTGTTACACAGCAACCTCTTAGAGGAAGGGCCAAGCAAGGAGGACAACGAGTAGGAGAAATGGAAGTTTGGGCTCTAGAGGGATTTGGTGTTGCTCATATTTTACAAGAGATGCTTACTTATAAATCTGATCATATCAGAGCTCGTCAAGAAGTACTTGGTGCTACAATCATAGGAGGAACAGTACCTAATCCCGAGGATGCTCCAGAATCTTTTCGATTGCTCGTTCGAGAACTACGATCTTTGGCTCTGGAACTGAACCATTTCCTTGTATCTGAGAAGAACTTCCAGATTAATAGGAAGGAAGCTTGATCTGAATGAATCATATTTGCTATTCTATGATTGATCGGTATAAACATCAACAACTTCGAATTGGACTAGTGTCTCCTCAACAAATAAGGGCTTGGGCCAACAAAATCTTACCTAATGGAGAGATAGTTGGAGAGGTGACAAAGCCCTATACTTTTCATTACAAAACCAATAAACCAGAAAAGGATGGATTGTTTTGTGAAAGAATCTTCGGGCCTATAAAAAGTGGAATTTGTTCTTGTGGAAATTATCGAGTAATCGGAGCTGAGAACGAAGACTCGAAATTTTGTGAACAATGTGGAGTGGAATTTATTGATTCTCGGATACGAAGATATAAAATGGGATATATCAAGCTCGCATGTCCAGTGACTCATGTGTGGTATTTGAAACGTCTTCCTAGTTATATCGCGAATCTTTTAGATAAACCCCTTAAGGAATTAGAAGGCCTAGTATACTGCGATGTGTGATTTGATCGAAATTTTCATTTTACAGATTTGGAATGATAAACTGTCATCCCATTCAATCTGATTGGGATGCCCCTGACTCTGACATGTGTCTTGGGAGGAGTAACATGAAGCTCAGAATTATGGGTGTAGTCAATACTTCCAAATTAAAGGGGAA